TGATACCGTTTTCTATGAGTGAATACGTCCATACTTGTTCATCATTAGAAGGACCTATTCGTAATAATTTTCCCTTATTTATTCTGTCTTTCTTTATGAATTTTTCGAATCTATGGATAAAATACGATAAAGGACAATATTAGAAAGACAATAAACCGATTGTTATGTTTCCACATCAAAGTGAAATCTAGTACTTAACTCTTTTTTCTTTTATTTTATGCCTGTAGGTGTTCCAAAAGTACCTTTTCACATTCCTGGAGACGAAGAAGCGTCTTGGGTTGACATATACAACCGACTTTCTCGACAAGGATTCCTTTTTATACTCCAAGAGATTGATTCCGAGATCTCAAATCAAATTGTAGGTCTTATGGTATTTCTCGCTTTGGAGGGTGAGGTAAAAGATCTGTATTTCTGGATATGCTCTCCCGGCGGATCCATAATAAACGGATTCGCTATTTATGATATGATGATATATTTGCCACAAACGATGCATACAATAAGTATAGGAGAAAGCGCTTCAATGGCATCTTTGATCTTGGCCGGAGGAACAATTACCCAACGTGTAGCACTCCCTCACACTAGGATAATGATCCATCAACCTAGGATTTCTGCTTTTCAGATACCAGCGGGAGAAAGTCTCATCGAAATGGAAGAATTCGCTCAACTGCGTAATCTGGTCGGAAGGGCTTATGCAAAAAGAACGGGCCAACCCCTTTGGGTTGTAGAGCAAGACCTGGAAAGAGATATTTTTATGTCAGCACAAGAAGCCAAAGATTATGGAATTGTTGATCTTGTAGGGAGTGGCGAGTAGCGAGTTTCGATTTCACCAAAACCCGATTGTGCGCAAATCCTCGATTTGAGATTTTCTCTTCTTAACCAAGTTTAATAGAATATTAAATAAAAACAAGTCATTCATAATCATCTGGTTAGGATCGATCTAAACCAGCCCATTATGTATACGATTCAACATGCCAACTATTAAACAACTTATTAGAAATACAAGACAGCCAATCAGAAATGTCACAAAATCCCCCGCTCTTCGGGGATGCCCTCAGCGTCGAGGAACATGTACTAGGGTGTATGTGCGACTCGTTCAGATCATGAGCTGGGACAAAAGAAACCCATTTTTCCAGTATCAATGATCCATCCCGATGAATAGGATAGAATGTAAAAGTGAACTCCATTCACTATCTCAAAATAAGAAAATCTACCATATCCCCCTATTGTGTATGAAATTTATGGTTTCCGTTGGTGCAAACCCAATCACCTCAATTTAAGATGAGAAGCAATTCTCCAGTGGTAGAAAATGGTTATCCATTAAGCGGAGGAAATCTTAGTTAAAAAACAGAAAGATTATGCCCCTTGCAAGAACGGACTAACAGGGTCAGCTACCCAGCCAACCTTCATAATAAAATACCGTTACTGTATAGGTAGATCTCGTTGTGAAAGACCTATTACTGTCTAATTCATGGGTAGAGCCAAAGAATGTGAACTATACAAGTTCCCAATAAGATGGATTAAATAAAGGCTCCGGTGTATAGAGAAGACCTCACCGTTTAAGAAGTAACCATAGAAACGATGGAATCCACTATTTCTTTATCCATTTCTATTTCTTTTTTATTGACTCTATTTTTGATACCTAATAGAATACAACTTCCTATTTCGAAGTGAAATGCCTAGAAAAAAGAAAAAATTGTGGTCGGGAAGGTTAGAGTAGCCAAAGCCATTGGAATTTTGAGTTTATACATTGGAAAAATCTGTTTTGTTATTAATAGACTAGAAAAGGGACAAAGAATAACTGAAAGAGGGGAAATGAATTCGTTATTCGCCAAAGTTTCATTTATTCAATGACCAGAACTAAACGGGGATCTATAGCTCGGAGACGTAGAACAAAAGTGCGTTCCTTTTTATCAAGCTCTCAAAGAGCTCATTCAAGACTTACTCGAACAATGAGTCAACAGAAAATAAGAGCTTTGGATTCGGCACATCGGGATAGGGATAGGCAAAAGAGAAACTTTCGTCGTTTGTGGATTACTCGAATAAACGCAGTAATGCGCGAAGGGGGGGTATCCTATAGTTATAGTAGATTAATACACGATCTGTACAAGAGACAGTTGCTTCTTAATCGTAAAATACTTGCACAAATAGCTATATCAAATAGGAATTCCATTTCTATTATTTCCAACGAGATCGTAAAAGAAGTAGATTGGAAAGAATCCGCAGGAATAATTTAAATGGAGTTCCCCGGAGAATGAACTCCGGGAGGGTAGAGTCAAAATGGATAATTTATAGAATATGATAAAATATGAGAAAGTAGTCAAAATGAATGAACACATTCAATAAAAAAAAGATTTACTCTTCGCCGATTCTTTTTTTTTTTCTTAAGACACGATAATCAAATCTAGATTCTGGGATTTTTCGAGCAAAACCTCAATCTTCGGTTGAGTTCGGATTGGAATTTTGATTCAAGTAAAGAAAGAGTAAACCTATTTCCTTCTCGCTCTAAGACTCCTAGGTCTAGCGGTCGACTCGCCCATTTTCATTTCATGACATTCCGTATTTTTAATTTTAAACAGTTTTTCATTAAACTGTTTCTATTTCTTATTTTTTGGATTATGCTTGTATCTTTTTAAATTGGCCGGAAAGGCCTTTATCTCGGCTGGAAAGGCCTTTCTCGCTGTTGCTAACGCGATTCCGTTTTGTTCTTGAATCCATTTTTCAAATAGTTCCCTTTATTGGGAATTTTTTTATCTTTCGGATGCCATTTTTTCTTAAAGCGTTTCCCTGGCTTATTAAATTTTTTGTTAATTCGTTTCTCTTTCTTCTTAAATAGTTTCTCATTATTAAGAAAGGGTAACGAAGATAAAATACGAGCTTGTTTTATAGCAAGAGTAATTAATCGTTGTTGTTTCAAGGTCAATCTTTTCACTCGTCGAGCTAATATTTTTCCTTGGTCACTAATAAATCGACTAATTAAACTCATGTTTCTATACTCAATTCGATCCCCCGGTCGGATTGGGGGTAAACGCCTACGAAAAGGTCGCTTGGATTTCAGAAAGGGTCGTTTGGATTTCAGAAAGGATCGCTTGGATTTCAGAAAGGGTCGCTTGGATTTCAGAAAGGGTCGCTTGGATTTATCCATGTTTTGTTTAGTTTATTCCTTATCCCCAAAATCCTATTTCAGTCGAATCTAAAATAAAATGAATTTTAGAATAAATAAATAGGATTTGGTTTATTATATATGTTATATATATAATGTCATTTTCCCCTTCCTTGAAGGGGTGACACGCAAGTGCTTGGTTCGATCTATTTCTTTATCTCCCCATGAATCGTATGTTTGTAACAAAAGGGACAGAATTTTCTCAATTCCAATCGATTGGGCGTATTGTGCTGGTTCTTTTGAGTCATATATCTGGAAATGCCCGTTGATACCTTATTAACATTAACACCATTTCGGACACAACTGGTACATTCCAAAATAACCGTTATTCGGACATTTTTACTCTTAGCCATGAACCTCCCTTGGATTTTTGATTGACTCAACGCTTCTATTTTCGATCCGAAACGAAGAAGAAGAAAGGAAAAAAAATAGAAGTGACTAACTTGAAATTCAATTATGAAAAATTTCGATGCAATCAATATAGTAAATAATATACAACTATTGAAAAACTATATTTCAAATCACAGTACAATATTTCATTTAAGTATCTAGTATTTCACTAGTACAATATTTCATTTAAGTATCTAGTATTTCACTAGTACAAGATTTCATTTAAGTATCTTCTATAATACTCTTGCCCTAGACCCACTTTATTTTTTATTCTACCTCCATTCCTCTATTATTAATTATTATTAATTTAATTCGAACTTGAATCCGAGTCTCGCAGTTGGCGAATCCACTTTTATTCTTTCTCTTTTTTCCCTTATTCTAAACAAACAAAAAGGGAAAAAAGAGAAAAGAGGGATTAATCACAGATATTTAATTGTAACTCTAATCTTCGTTATTCCTTCCCATGTCAATAACTAGAATGAAAAAAAGGGGAATGTCAACGCATCCGGGAAAAAACGATTAATCTCTATCAATAGACCTGCTAAAGACCCGAACCATAAAGTACTTAGTACCGGTGCCGTGGAGAGATATGTTTTTAGATCTCGCATTGAACAACCTCCTTCTTTTATTGGAATACATATTTGATTGGAATACATAATAGTAATACATATATGATCAGATGCATATGAAGTTAAGGACCACTTATAGTTGTACACGGAATTCCTAATTCAAATTGAAAGGTACAATGATCCGGTGAATAAGATTTTCTTTTTCTTAAAACCTAAAAAAATGTGTCCCTGAGCATTCCCGAAAAAGACTCCTTTATTTTTACGATGAATTCCGTTCCGTATTTCATATGTATATAGGGCTTCTTATTTATAACCCTTTTTGCTCATAAGTCAGTAAGCGTTGGTAGGAGCGGCGGGATGATGATGAGTATATAAATAAATAAAGACCAAAAAGAAGAAATGGCAAGATAAATTGGATATCGCAATGGAGGAAATAACGATGTGGAAAACAAGACAGGAATTCTCTACAATGACGTTGTAGACCAATTGAAGGGATGTGGCGCAGCTTGGTAGCGCGTTTGTTTTGGGTACAAAATGTCACAGGTTCAAATCCTGTCATCCCTACCTATTACTGCTCAAAGGAGCAGTAAAGAGGGATTAATTGAGATCGATTCAAGTTGGGCATCTCTAATCTTTTCTTTCATGTTTATCATACTATATAGTATATGCATACTAGATCTATTGGGGTTACAAAAAGAATCCTTTCGTTACAGTCTTATCTTTTCTGATAAGAAAGCGCTCTTAGTTCAGTTCGGTAGAACGCGGGTCTCCAAAACCCGATGTCGTAGGTTCAAATCCTACAGAGCGTGATTCCCTTCTTCTTAGATCGAATTAGACTGAAACAGCTTCACTAACTTGAGCAGAAATCTTAATTTGACCTC